AGATGTGCTCGAGAAAAGAATCAGATTATGCAATGATGAAAATGAAAAGCAATGCTTGCCTAAAATGTACGATCCTTTTTTAAATGGACCATATCGCGGAAAAATCACAAAATTATATTCACGTTCAATCAAGGATGATTTAATAACTTCTACAGATGCAGAGGAGTCCATAGAAATAGTCTGGATAAATAAAATTCACGGTCTACTTCCTAATGATTCCCCCCAAAAAGAATTTGAATATCAAAAGAATCTTTTTGATGGAGAATTTTTATCGACAAATATTGGTCATTTTTTAACCTCAATCGGCGAAGTCCCATTGGAATCCCCACCCAGTCTTAATTTGAAAAAATTGTCTTTATTGGCAGAAGAAAAAAGAATTGATTCAGAAAAGCAAGCAAAATGTTTGCAATTGATATTCGATGTAGTTACAACTGATCACAATGATCAAACAATTAGAAATCAAAATAATAAATTTTTTTTTCCTGGAATAGAAGAAATCAGAAAAGAGGTTCCTCGATGGTCATACAAATTGACCGACGATTTAGAAGAACAAGAGGAAGAAAACGAAGAAGAATCAACGGAAGATCATGAAATTCGTTCAAGAAAAGCCAAACGTGTTGTAATTTATACTGATAAGGACGAAACTACCAATAGTATTAGTAATACTAGTGATAGTGATCAAGCGGAAGAGGTGTCTTTGATACGTTACTCGCAACAATCGGATTTTCGTCGGGATCTAATCAAAGGATCCATGCGCGCTCAAAGACGTAAAACAGTTACTTGGGAAATGTTTCAAGCAAATGTGCATTCGCCACTTTTTTTGGATCAAATAGACAAAACATTTTTTTTCTCTTTTGATATCTCCGAAATGATGAATCTCGTTTTTAGGGATTGGGTGGATAGAGAGTCGGAATTTCAAATTTTCGATTCTGAGGAGGAAGAGACAAAAGAAAGAGAGAAGAAAAACAAGGAAAAAAAAGAGGAAAATGAACGTATAACAATATCAGAAACTTGGGATAGCATTATATTTGCTCAAGCAATAAGGGGTTCGATGTTAGTAACCCAATCGATTCTTAGAAAATACATTGTATTGCCTTCATTGATAATAGCTAAAAATGTCGGCCGTATGTTATTATTCCAATTCCCCGAGTGGTACGAGGATTTGAAAGATTGGAATAGAGAAATGCATGTTAAATGCACTTATAATGGTGTTCAATTATCAGAAACAGAATTTCCAAAAGATTGGTTAACGGATGGTATTCAGATAAAAATTCTATTTCCTTTCCGTCTGAAACCTTGGCGAAAATCTAAAGTACGATCCGATACAATGAAAAAAAGGGGGAAAAAAGACAATTTTTGTTTTTTAACAGTCTGGGGAAGAGAAGCGGAACTCCCTTTCGGTTCTCCTCGAAAACAACCTTCTTTTTTTGAACCTATTTTGAAAGAGCTAAAAAAAAAAATTAGAAAAGTGGAAAAAATATTTTCTCTTTCTCTAGTTTTAAGAGTTTCTAAAAAAATGAGAAAATGGTTTTTAAAGATTTCAAAAGAAAAAACAAGATGGGTTAGCAAAATAGTTCTAGTTATAAAACGAATAATGAAAGAACTCGAAAAAATAAACCCAATTTTATTATTTGGATTCTGGAAAGTAAAAGTATATGAATCGAACGAAAATAGGAAAGATTCTATAATCAGTAATAAGATTACCGACGAATCAATCATTCGAATTCAATCCACGAATTGGACAAAACGTTCACTTATAGAAAAAAAAATAAAAGATCTTGCTGATAGGACAACCACAATCAGGAATCAAATAGAACAAATCACAAAGGACAAGAAAAAAATAATTCTAACTCCAGATATAAGTATTAGTCCTAACAAGACAAATTGTGCTGATAAAAATTCAGAATTGCAAAAACATATTTGGCAAATATTCAAAAGAAAGAGTACCCGATTAATACGTAAATTGTACTACTTTCTCAAATATTTCATTGAAAGAATATACAGCGATATCCTTCTATGTACCATTAACATTCTTAGGACCAATGCACAACTTTTGCTTGAATCAACAAAAAAAATGATCAATAAATTCTTTTACCACGATGAAACAAATCAAAAAGGGATTGATCAAACAAATAAAAATACAATTCACTTTATTTCGACAATGAAAAAGTCGCTTTCTAATATTAATAATAAGAATTCAAACATTTATTGTGACTTATCCTCTTTGTCACAAGCATATGTATTTTATACATTATCACAAGTTCAAGTTAATAACAAGTATTACTTGAAATCTGTACTTCAATATCACGGGATCCATCTTTTTCTTAAAGATAGAATCAAGGATTATTGTGGGACACGAGGACTATTTGATTCCAAACCAAAGCATAAGAAAGTTTATAAGTCTGGGATGAATAAATGGAAAAACTGGTTAAAGAATCATTATCAATACAATTTATCTCAAACTCAATGGTCTCGATTAGTACCACAAAAATGGAAAAATAGAGTCAATCGACGTTGTACAACTCAAAAAAAAGACTCAATAATATTGGATTCATATAAAAAAAACCAATTAATTCATTACGTGAAACAAAATTCTTACGGAATAGACTCATGGACAGGACAAAAAGAAAAATTAAAAAAAAACTACAAATATGATCTTCTAGCACATAAATATATGAATTATGAGGATGGAGGGGACTCATATATTTATGCATCGCCATTACAAGTAAACAGAGACCGAAAAATTCCATATAATTTCAATACACAGAAAACACAGAAACCCGAATCATTTTATGTACTAGTAGATATAGATATTAGTGATTATCTAGGAGAAGAATCGAGTCTATATAGAGAAAAAAATCTGGATAGAAAATACTTTGATTGTAGAATTCTCCGGTTTTGTTTTAGAAAAAATATCGATATTGATACCTGGACTAATATGCATATTGGTCCCAAGATTAATAAAAATACTAAAGCTGGAACTAATAATTATCAAAAAATTTATAATAAAAATATTTATCCTCTCATGATTCATCAAAAAACAAAACCATCCAATAAAAGAAAAAAACTTTTTGATTGGATGGGAATGAATAAAGAAAGGCTATATCGTCCCATATCAAATCTGGAATCTTGGTTCTTCCCAGAATTTGGACTACTTTATGATGCATATAAGCTTAAACCATGGATTATACCAATCCAATTTCTTCTTTTAAACATTCATAGAAATAAAAATATTAGTCAAAATAAGAACATCAACGGAAATCAAGAAAAGGATCTTAATCTACAATCTAATAAAAAAGAATATCTTGAATTAGAGAATCGGAACCAACAAGAAAAAAAACAAAAGCTAAACCAAAGAGATCTTGGATCAGATACACAACAAGATACACAAAAACAAAAGAAAAAAGAAGATGTTGAAAAAAATTACACAGAATCAACCATTAAAAAACGTAGAAAGAAAAAACAATTCAAGAGTAAGAAGGAAGCAGAATTAGATTTATTCCTGAAAAAATATTTTCTTTTTCAATTAAGATGGGATGATTCTTTGAATCAAAGAATGATCAACAATATCAAGGTATACTGTCTACTACTTAGACTGATAAATCTAAGGGAAATTGCTATATCCTCAATTCAAAGAGGAGAGATGCGTCTAGATGTAATGTTGATTCAAAAAGACCTATCTCTTACAGAATTGATAAAAAGGGGAATATTTATTATTGAACCGGTTCGTCTCTCTAAAAAATGGAATGAAGAATTTATTATATATCAAACCATAGGTATTTCATTGATCAATAAGAGTAAACAACAAACTGAAACTGATAGAAGATATATAAAAGAAAAATATCTTGATGAGAGTCCTTTTGAGAAATCCATTTCACAACATAGCACTATGCTTGTGAGTGAAGATAAAAATGATTATGATTTATTTGTTCCTGAAAATATTCTATCTACTAGACGTCGTAGAGAGTTGAGAATTCGAATTTGTTTCAATTCCTGGAAGGGGAATGTTGTAGACGTAGATAGAAATCTAATATTTTTCAATGAAAACAACATAAGAAACTGTGGACAGTTTTTGAAAAAGGACAAGCATTTTAATACAAATGCAAATAAAAACAAATTAATTAAATTCAAATTGTTTCTTTGGCCCAATTATCGATTAGAAGATTTAGCTTGTATGAATCGGTATTGGTTTGATACCAATAATGGTAGTCGTTTCAGTATGTCAAGAATACAGATGTATCCACAATACAATTCAGAATTAATTGATAGTATATTTAAATAGTAATAGTATATTTAAATAGTATATTAAATAGTATATTTATAGTATATTTAAAAATATAGTATATTTAAAAATATAGTATATTTAAATAGTATATTTATAGTATATTTAATATATAATTTATTTAATTATAATTTATTTAATATATAATTTATTTAATTTAAACAGTATACTTAATATTTATAAATAAATAATAAATAAATAATGAAATAATAAATATGTATAAATAAATAAATATAAATAAATAATATAAATAAATCAAAATAATAAATAATATAATATAATAATAATAACAAATATAAAATATAATAATACAAATATAAAATATAATAATAATAACAAATATAATGTAATATAAAAATATAATGTAATATAATAATGATAAATATAGTATAAATAGAATATTAGTATAAATAGAATATGTAATATATAAAATGTAATCAAAATATAATATATAAACATAATATATATATTTTATATATTTATACATATATATTCTTATATAATATATATTCTTATATACCCTATATATATTCTTATATATATATATATATATATTTATTATATATATATATATATTTATATATATATATTTATATATTCTTATATTTATATATCTTATATATCTTATATATATTTTCTATTTATATTATATATACTATTTATATTATATATATTATACATATATTATATATTTATATATATATATATATAATTATGTGTAGTGTGTAGTGCGTGAGTGAGACATTCGATATACGAAGGCCAAAAGATATACACATATGTTGTGTTACATTATGATACATGATACTGAATTTAATGACTTATCAACTGAATCTAGAAATGAATCGGCGAAATCTTCTTAGGTACAATACAAAGAAACCATTCCCTTTGGTGAGTGCAGAAATATATTATACCTTTCTATCCAAATCAAATTTGAATTTTTTTGATTTATTAATTTGATTTGGATAGAAAAAAAGTATCGTATATATAAGAGTAAGAGGAAACCATTTTTGTGTCTACCAGAAAATGACCGACATTATTATTTCTGATCAGTAAAATCAAAAAAAAATGGAAAATTCTTTTATGGTCAAAAATTCATTTATCTCAATTATTTCACAAGAACAAGAAGAAAAAGAAGAAAACAAGGGGTCTGTCGAATTTCAAGTATTCAGTTTCACCAATAAGATACGGAGACTTACTTCACATTTGGAATTGCATAAAAAAGATTTTTTATCTCAGAGGGGTTTACAAATAATTCTGGGAAAACGTCAACGGCTGTTGGCGTATTTGTCAAAGAAAAATAGAGTACGTTATAAGAAATTAATTGGTCAGTTGGATATTCGAGAGCCAAAAACTCGTTAATTCAAAGATTTGTTTGAATTATTTTTTTTTTTTTTTTAGATTTTGTTTGATTTTGACCGAACCTCGTTTTGAAAAATTCATAGAATAATGAATTGGGGAAAAAAGATATGACTGTACCGGCTACAAGAAAAGATCTTATGATAGTCAATATGGGTCCTCACCACCCATCAATGCACGGTGTTCTTCGACTGATCGTTACTCTCGATGGTGAAGATGTTATTGACTGTGAACCCATACTAGGTTATTTACACAGAGGAATGGAAAAAATTGCGGAAAACCGAACAATTGTACAATATTTGCCTTATGTAACGCGTTGGGATTATCTAGCTACTATGTTCACAGAAGCAATAACAGTAAATGCACCAGAACAGTTGGGAAATATTCAAGTACCTCAAAGAGCCAGCTATATCAGAGTAATTATGCTAGAGCTGAGTCGTATAGCTTCTCATTTGTTATGGCTTGGACCTTTTATGGCAGATATTGGTGCACAGACTCCCTTTTTCTATATTTTCAGAGAGAGGGAATTGATATATGATCTATTTGAAGCTGCCACAGGTATGCGAATGATGCATAATTATTTCCGTATCGGAGGAGTAGCTGCTGATTTACCTCATGGCTGGATAGATAAATGTTTGGATTTTTGCGATTATTTTTTAACAGGAGTTGACGAATATCAAAAACTTATTACGCTAAATCCCATTTTTTTGGAACGAGTTGAGGGAGTGGGCATTATTGGAGGAGAGGAAGCAATAAATTGGGGTTTATCGGGACCAATGTTACGAGCTTCCGGAATCCAATGGGATCTTCGTAAAATTGATCAATATGAGTGTTACAATGAATTCGATTGGGAAGTCCAATGGCAAAAAGAAGGAGACTCATTAGCTCGTTATTTAGTACGAATCGGTGAAATGACGGAATCCATAAAAATTATTCAACAGGCTCTAGAAGGAATTCCGGGGGGACCCTATGAAAATTTAGAAGTCCGACGCTTTGATAGAGCAAAAGATTCCGAATGGAATGATTTTGAATATAGATTTATTAGTAAAAAACCTTCGCCCAATTTTGAATTGTCAAAACAAGAACTTTACGTCAGAATAGAAGCCCCAAAAGGAGAATTAGGCATTTTTCTGATAGGAGATCAGAGTGTTTTCCCCTGGAGATGGAAAATTCGTCCGCCAGGTTTCATCAATTTGCAAATTTTGCCTCAGCTAGTTAAAAGAATGAAATTGGCTGATATCATGACGATACTAGGTAGTATAGATATTATTATGGGAGAAGTTGATCGCTGAAATGATAATTGATATAACAGAAGTACAAACTATCAATTCTTTTTCTGGATCGGAATTCTTAAAAGAGGTTTATGAACTTATATGGCTCTTTGTCCCTATTTTTATCCTGATATTTGGAATCATAATAGGTGTACTAGTAATTGTGTGGTTAGAAAGAGAAATATCCGCAAGAATACAACAACGTATTGGACCTGAATATGCCGGTCCATTAGGAATTCTTCAAGCTTTAGCGGATGGTACCAAGCTACTTTTTAAAGAGGATCTCCTACCGTCTAGAGGGGATAGTCGTTTGTTTAGTGCCGGGCCAACAATAGCGGTCATATCTATTTTACTAAGTTATTTAGTAATTCCTTTTGGGTATCACCTTGTTCTAGCCGATCTCAGTATAGGTGTTTTTTTATGGATCGCCATTTCAAGTATTGCTCCTATTGGACTTCTTATGTCAGGATATGGGTCGAATAATAAATATTCTTTTTCAGGTGGTCTACGAGCTGCTGCTCAATCTATTAGTTATGAAATACCATTAACTCCATGTGTGTTATCAATATCTCTACGTGTGATTCGTTAGAACATGAGCTTTTCTTTTTTTTTAGGAAAGGGATTAAATGTATTGAATAGATATAGTTATTTTTTTATTCATCATTCAGATTTAGGTCAATGGGTTAAACTAGATAGTCATATGGGTGAAACAAAACAGCTTATAAATTCGCAGTAAGAAAATTCATTCTCATTCCCTATGTACAAGAGTAAAGTGGAAGTAAACATAAGCAGTGTAAACTGTTTACCCCAAGGTTGAAATTGCTTAATTAGTCTTCATGTCTTGAAGCGGGTACAAAGGATCAACTGTATGGAGTTTCAACTATAGTCTTGTACGTATTACCATATGGGAGATCAATCAAAAATGAGTGGACAAGTAGGAACACCAAGATACGCAAAAGATTAGTAATAGAGATAATGTAAAGTCTCAAAAGAGGCATTTACGCATAAAATGAATCAAAATAAGGGCTTTAAGTTGGTAGAAATGATAAAGCAGTACTTCCTTATAGGATTCCGATCTAAAGTATGCTCCTATTCACTGATTAAAGAAATGACTATCAAGAACGAATTAATCCTCTTTTTTCAGAGTATCCCCTCTCTCTTCTGAGAAACAAGAACAGGAACAAAAGAAACAGAATGCAATATCAATATATGGAATGGGAAAATAACTGAATAATAAAATATCTTTAGTTATTCTTTCTTTACTGTATCCATACATATGCAATTCTTACAAAAATCCATGAATTAGTGGCTAATTCTTTCTTTTTCGTAATCTAATAAAAAAGATGGGTCGAACTGTTTTGTCTATTTACAAAAATGAGTATTTTATTGAAGTAATAAATTATTACTGAACAAAGAAAATTTCTTTTTAAGAGAATGAGATCAATTCGGAAGCGCTTTTTTCTAGCAAACAGAATTACCTCGGTCTAATTTTGGACTCTCCAATCTATCTTTATTCTATTTTTTCCCCAATAGATAATTAATATTAATACCGAACTAGTCCTTATATTTATTTGTGGCCGTAGAGGAGCCGTATGAAACTGAGGTTTCATGTACGGTTCTGGAATAGCGACGGAAACAGTGATGTTATCGCCGACTATAATTATCTAACAGTTCAAGTACAGTTGATATAGTTGAGGCACAGTCAAAATATGGTTTTTGGGGGTGGAATCTGTGGCGTCAGCCTATAGGATTTATAGTTTTTTTAATTTCTTCTCTAGCAGAATGTGAGAGATTACCTTTTGATTTACCAGAAGCAGAGGAGGAATTAGTAGCAGGTTATCAAACCGAATATTCAGGTATCAAATACGGTTTGTTTTACGTCGCTTCTTATCTAAATTTATTAGTTTCTTCATTATTTGTAACAGTTCTTTACTTAGGTGGGTGGAATTTCTCTCTTCCGTACATATTTCTTCCTGAACTTTTCGGAATAAATAAAATAGGGGGTATCTTTGGAATGACAATTGGTATCTTTATTACATTAGCTAAAGCCTATTTGTTCCTGTTTATTCCTATCACAACAAGATGGACTTTGCCTAGGATGAGAATGGACCAACTATTAAATCTTGGATGGAAATTTCTTTTACCTATTTCTCTAGGTAATCTATTATTGACAACTTCTTCCCAACTTGTTTCACTATAAATATAAATAACAGAATACAATAACGCTATTCTAGATTCATAACCTCTCTCAAACAAGAGAAAGAAATATTAATTTCTTTATTTCATGGATATATACGATATGTTTCCTATGGTGACTGGATTCATGAATTATGGTCAACAAACAGTACGAGCTGCAAGGTATATCGGTCAAGGTTTTATGATTACTTTATCCCATGCAAATCGTTTACCCGTAACTATTCAATATCCTTATGAAAAATCAATCACATCAGAGCGTTTCCGGGGCCGAATCCATTTTGAATTCGATAAATGTATTGCTTGTGAAGTATGTGTTCGTGTATGCCCTATAGATCTACCCGTTGTAGATTGGAGATTGGAAACAGATCTTAAAAAGAAACAATTGCTTAATTATAGTATTGATTTCGGGGTCTGTATATTTTGTGGTAACTGTGTCGAGTATTGTCCAACAAACTGTTTATCAATGACCGAAGAATACGAACTTTCTGCTTATGATCGCCACGAATTGAATTATAATCAAATTGCATTGGGTCGGTTACCAATATCAATAATAGGAGATTACACAATTCAAACAATTATGAATTCAACTCAAATCAACAAAATAGACAAGGATAAACCTCTTCATTCAAGGACGATTACCAATTAGTATTAGTAAGATCCTTTTTTGATATATTTGATTATATTTTATATATATATATATTAATATTTGTATATTAATATTTGATATATATATATATATTAATCTATATATATATATATTAGATAGATATATATTAGTAATTATAATATATTAATTTGAGTAATTATAATATATGTAATTATAATATATTAAATATGTAATTATATATGATATGTAATTATAATATATTAAATATTCAAAACTATTTATTAAATATTCAAAACTATTAATAATTAAATTATAAAAATATTAAATATTATAATAATAATAATACATAATTAATAATAATATCATAATTAATAATAATATATAAAATAATATAATGACTATGATAATAATATAATAACTATAAATAATAATAATATAATAACTATAATAATAGAATTTATATAATAATTATATATATATATATATATAATATAATAATTCTATATAATAATAGAATTTATATAATAATTATAATAATATAATTATAATTATAATGATTAAATATAATGATTAAAAAAAAACAATTAATATAAAAATAATTAATTAAAATAACAAGTTAATAATAATATAAATAATAATACAAGTTAATAATAATATAAATAATAATATAAATAAATAATAATATAAATAATAATATAAATATATCTACATTAATCCACTACATAAATTCACACTACATTAAATTAAGATTTAATTCAATTAGGGATGTAGCATATACAAGAAAAAACAAATAGGGTAACTTTTTTTCCTGGATTATTCAAAAAGGTCATAAAAAATTTCAACTTATCTATATTTTATACATTATACATAATGGATTTAACTGGACGAATACATGATATTCTTGTAGTATTTCTGGGATCGGCTCTTATATTAGGGGGCTTAGGAGTGGTTTTACTTACCAATCCAATTTATTCTGCCTTTTCTTTGGGATTGGTTCTTGTTTGTATATCCTTATTCTATATTCTATTGAACTCCTATTTTGTAGCTGCTGCACAGCTCCTTATTTATGTGGGAGCTATAAATGTCTTAATCATATTTGCTGTGATGTTCATGAAGGGTTCAGAATATTCCAATGATTTCTATCTTTGGACCGTGGGAGATGGGGTCACTTCGCTGGTTTGTACAAGTATTCTTTTTTCACTAATTACTACTATCCCAGATACATCATGGTACGGGATTATTTGGACTACAAAATCAAACCACATTATAGAGCAGGACCTTATAAGTAATGTTCAACAAATTGGGATTCATTTATCAACAGATTTTTTTCTTCCATTTGAACTCATTTCTATAATTCTTTTAGTTGCCTTGATAGGTGCAATTACTATGGCTCGTCAATAATAAAAAAAAATTAGTATTATATAATAAATACTTAAATACTAAATACTTAGTATTAATAAAATACTTAAGATTAACACTCCAAAAAAAAAGAGGCCTTTTTTCATGTGTCATTGTTAGGACATTTATTTCCCTTCAAATAGATTTTGATATTTATAATTCATATATGAATGATATTAATCTAAGAGACCTGTATATAAAAAGTATTTCAAGGTATTTGATTCTACCTTTTCTTCTATCTCTTCTATCGTGAATGCTTTCTTTTGTCCTGGATTTTGTCCTGGAATTATGACTTTCTGAAATTATTATTTTAGAAAAAACTTAAAGCAGTTGAATTGTTTGTTGAAATCAATTGAGATTGATAAGGAGTTAGTCAATGATGTTTGAACATGTACTTTTTTTGAGTGCCTATTTGTTTTCTATCGGTATTTATGGATTGATTACAAGTCGAAGCATGGTTAGAGCACTTATGTGTCTTGAGCTTATACTAAATTCGGTTAATATTAATCTTGTCACATTTTCTGATTTATTTGATAATCGACAATTAAAAGGAGACATTTTCTCGATCTTTGTTATAGCTATTGCAGCGGCTGAAGCAGCTATTGGTCTAGCTATTGTTTCGTCGATCTATCGTAACAGAAAATCAACGCGTATCAATCAATCAAATTTGTTGAATAAATAGTCCTAATGATATAACTAAATTGTAATCAATAATCATATACATATAATTTAATACTCATAAATAGAATAAGATAAATAATAAATAAAATAAATTAAATAATAATTAAATAATAAACATTAAATAATAAATAAATAAATAATGAAATAATAAATATGTATAAATAAATCAAAATATAAATATGTATAAATAAATCAAAATAATAAATATTATAATATAATAATAATAACAAATATAATGTAATATAATAATGATAAATATAATATATAATATAATAATATATAATATAATATTAATATAAAATATTAATAATAAAATATTAATATAAAAAAAATATTAATATAAAAAAAATATTATAATATAATTAATTATATTTATATAATAATTTATATTTATATAATAGTTTATATAATATAGTTAATAATTTAATAGTTAATAATTTATACAATATAGTTAATAATTCAATATTAATAAATATTAAATTTAAGTATTAAATCAAAAAAAATGAATTAAATAAAAAATGAATTAAATGATATATAACATAATTAAATATTAAATAAAATAATTAAGTAAAATAAGACAAAAAAAATAAATAACTAAAATATTGTTTATAGTTACTTACTATAAAATATTTTTTATAATTACTAAAGTAATATCTGTAATTAACTAAATATTTACAACATAATTAACTAAACTAAAGTAATATTTACAACTATTATATTATCCTACTAAATTTGTATATCTAATATTCTACTATATATCTAATATTCTACTACTATATATATTTATATATTTATTTAATATTCTAATATTTGTTTATATATCTAATACTTATTTATTACTTATTTATTTTTTATTTTATATATTAATTTTATTTTATATGTTAATATATATGGATCATATATATAGATATATTTTATATATTCATATTACAATATATAATATGAATATATATAAATATAATATATTAATATATAAAATATTAATATAGTAAAATATTAATATAGATAGATAATATACAATAGATAATATATAATGATAATATATAATAGATAATATATAATGAAAATGATATTATATAATATTTATATTATATAGGACATAATTTATATTATATAATACATATAGTTCATACATAATATTAGTTCAATAATATTAGTTCATACATAATATTATGTTCATAATATAATATTATAATATAGTTTATATTATAGTATAGTTTATAATAAAATATGATTAGTTAGTACTAATAACTAATATGTATGATTAATTAGTATATGTATGATTAATTAGTACTACTAACATAATTAATATTATTTTATCAGTTATATTCACCGGTTTTTATAGTTTTATTTTATTAGTATTAGTTAGTATTAGCATGTAATATGGACAATTCGTATCACTATGTTTGGTGAAATAGAAATCAAAGTCCCTTGGCCCTTTTCTCATAAACAGATCCAGAAGTATATAGATTCTAAAAAAAATTCTGGTAAACCACTGATTCGTCTGGTGTCTACAATATATGGATTTATTTATTATTGATTTTACCAGAACCAGATCGAAAATTTTTATGTTCAAAACTGAAGCTTATAGATCCGATGTCACATTCAGTAAAGATTTATGATACATGTATAGGGTGTACTCAATGTGTACGGGCCTGCCCTACGGATGTTTTGGAAATGATACCTTGGCCGGGATGTAAAGCTAAGCAAATTGCCTCCGCTCCAAGAACCGAGGACTGTGTAGGTTGTAAGAGATGTGAATCCGCTTGTCCAACAGATTTTTTGAGTGTCCGTGTTTATTTATGGCATGAGACAACTCGCAGTATGGCCCTAGCTTACTGATACGTTATAATAAAAAAATCCACTTGAATCATTTGATTCCTCTTTACTGACAAAAACCCGTGCTCAGAATTCAATAAAAAAAAATATTTTATTGATATTGAGTACGGGTTTTTCTGGTCAAAGCGTATCTTGTCTTTACCACGAGTTATTTTCCTTGGTTAACAATAATTATTGTTTTTCCTATATTCGCGGGCTCTTCCATTTTTTTTCTTCCGCATAGGGGAAATAAGGTAGTTCGCTGGTATACTATAAGTATATGTTTATTGGAACTTCTTATAACGACCTATGCATTCTGTTATCATTTTCAATTGGACGATCCGTTAATCCAATTAGAAGAGGATTTTAAATGGATAAATATTTTTGATTTTCACTGGAGACTGGGAATCGATGGACTTTCGATAGGACCCATTTTATTGACAGGATTTATCACTACTTTAGCCACTTTAGCGGCTTGGCCAGTTACTCGAGATTCGCGATTGTTTCATTTCCTGATGTTAGCAATGTACAGTGGTCAAATAGGATCATTTTCTTCTCGAGACCTTTTACTTTTTTTTATCATGTGGGAGTTAGAATTAATTCCTGTTTATTTACTCTTATCCATGTGGGGGGGGAAAAAACGTCTGTACTCGGCTACAAAGTTTATTTTATACACTGCCGGGGGTTCCATTTTTCTTTTAATAGGAGTTCTAGGTATGGGTTTATATGGTTCCAATGAACCAACATTAAATTTTGAAACATTAGCTAATCAATCGTATCCCGTAGCATTGGAAATAATATTCTATTTTGGCTTCCTTATTGCTTATGCTGTCAAATCACCGATTATACCCCTACATACATGGTTACCAGATACCCACGGGGAAGCACATTACAGTACATGTATGCTTCTAGCCGGAATCTTATTAAAAATGGGAGCATATGGATTGATTCGGATCAATATGGAATTTTTATCCCACGCTCATTCCATATTTTCACCATGGTTGGTAATAGTGGGAACAATACAAATAATTTATGCCGCTTCAACCTCTCTCGGTCAACGCAATTTAAAAAAGAGAATAGCCTATTCTTCCGTATCTCACATGGGTTTCACAATTATAGGAATTGGTTCGATAACCAACACAGGACTTAATGGAGCTATTTTACAATTACTCTCTCATGGATTTATTGGTGCTGCCCTTTTTTTCTTGGGGGGAACAAGTTGTGATAGAATACGTCTTGTTTATCTTGACAAAATGGGAGGGATATCTATTCCAATGCCAAAAATCTTTACTATGTTCAGTAGCTTCTCAATGGCTTCTCTTGCATTGCCAGGAATGAGTGGTTTTGTTGCGGAATCAGTAGTATTTTTTGGAATAATTACCAGTCCAAAATATCTTTTAATACCAAAAATACTAATTACTTTTGTAATGGCAATTGGAGTGATATTAACTCCTATTTATTCATTATCTATGTCACGCCAGATGTTCTATGGATACAAGTTATTCAATCTTCCAAACTCTTTTTTTGTAGATTCTGGACCACGAGAACTATTTGTTTCGATCTGTATCTTTCTACCCGTAATAGCGATTGGTATTTATCCTGATTTGGTTATTTCATTATCAGTTGACAAGGTACAAGCTATTCTATCTAATTATTACGATAGATAGTCTTCATGAATAAAACAGAAAGTCATTATGAGAAGTGAATTAGAATTGTAATGGGATGCATTACATCTCAAGTTTTTTTGAGAACCATTTAACTCAAAGAGTTAAATGGTTCTCAAAAAAACTTACACAAACTTTCTTTATCTGTTGTGGGACGATTTTTTTTATTTATTCTTCAACAAGTTTATTAGATGCTAAATTAAATTAGTATCTAAGTTAATATGAATGAACCATAACTATGCAGTCCTATTCCTAATAGATTAACCCCAAAATAGCATATCCAAATTATAAGAAATCCTATAGAAGCCACAATTGCCGAATTCGCACCTTGCCAACTTTGGGTTGTTCTAGTATGTGAATAAATCGCGTATATGGTCCAAGTAATAAATGCCCAAGTTTCTTTAGGGTCCCAATTCCAATAGGATCCCCATGCCTCATTAGCCCATACTGCTCCAGAGAGAATACCCATAGTTAAAAAAGTAAATCCTAGACTAATGACACGAGAACTCCAATAATCCAATCTTTGTATCAATTGATATTTATAATCATTTTTAAAAGAAGAAAAAGAAGTATTTTCTAAAACATTTCTGTTTTCATTCAAGTATTCGATCTCACCAAAGAAAAATGACCTAATTAATAAATTTTTGTTTTTACCAAAACTTTCGATATTTTTTCGAAATGTAATGACTAGAAGAGCAATTGAAAATAAGGATCCAACTAAGAGAGCTGCATAACTCAATAACATCATACTTACATGCATCATTAACCAATGGGACCGTAGAGCAGGTACTAATATTGCGGATTGATGCATTTCAGTTGAAAGACCCGAAGTGGCAAAGCCTTGAGTAAAAATAGCACTTGGTGTGGTTATTGCACTTAAATAATTTTTATTTTTATGATTCCTAAAATATGGAATCATATGAATTATAGCGAAACTCCATGAAAGGAACATTAATGATTCGTATAAATTACTTAATGGGAAATGTCCCGAATAAATCCAACGAATAACTAATAATCCTGTTATCGACAAAAAAGTAGCTATCATCCCCTTTTCCGACGAATCGCATAATCCTACGATTTCGTGGACTAAAAAGGTCATCAAATGAATCGTAATTACAATTGAAATGATCGAAAAAGAGATATGATTTAAGATATGTTCTAAAGTTACAAATATCATAAAAGAGGAGTCCCAAATTCAAATCAGGAATTAAATAAATTATAGGATCTATAATGTTATTTTTAGAGGATGCCGCCACTCGGACTCGAACCGAGATGCTCTAGCACTGCTTCCTAAGAGCAGCGTGTCTACCGATTTCACCATGGCGGCTTGCTTGAAATAATAATAGCTCATTCATCTTGAATCGTCGAGATTCAAGGATTTAATGTAATATTGTTTAAATTGAAATTAATTATAATATTTAAAATATTTACATATTACATATTACGTAACTCGGTATTATTAAATTGTATTACTAATCGTATTCCTTGTTGTGTATAACATTTATGGGAAGATTTACCAAACAAATCAATTAGGTATTGGACTAGACATATAACAAAAAAGAGTTGCAATCTCTATTGTAATTTACTTTTCACAAAAAAATGGATATTTTAAAATAAATGAACTTTTTGTAAAAAGTTAGTTGCGGTAAGTCAAAAAAAATTACCATCTCGCGAAATTATAGATAGTATAATGAAAAAAAAAATGAAACTTCTTTTTCTATTTTTTCTTTTAATTTAAATTAAAAGAAAAAATAGAAAAATTAGATAATAATAGTTAAAACCAGTATAGTTATAATAGACAGAGAAAATCTTCTTCTACATACCACAACAGTTAGTTCTAGCTCATATTGAATTGAAGAATTTAAAACAAAACACAAATTAATTTAATGCGACTCATTCGTATAAATAAAAGTTTTATTTATTAATTATTTGAACTATGTCAATTCAGATTAGTCCAAGGCCTTATTACTTGTTTGTCGCACAAAAAAACTTTTTGAATGTCCTGTGGATACTGATTTAGCTAAAGAAAAAGCCTTTAGCGCAGCCAAATATCCTTTTTTCTTCCAAATACTTTTACGAATACGTTTTTTTGACATAGAAGTACGTTTTTTTGGAACTGCCATTCAAAAATAAAGAGTTAGTCATTTTTATCATTGGATGTGAAAGACATGTATTGTTCAAAAAGGATCGGCCCTTTTTCATTATTTATTATCTATACTTTACTTAACTTATTACATAGATAACAATTTTTCATAACATACAAAAAGAGTTTCTTACCTAACAAACAAAAAAATATATTGTATTGATTTGTTTTGTGCACATCCCATATAGTCTTTGTACTAGAAAAGAAAATTTCCTTTGATAATAATTTTTTCTTATTCTAGTTTATTTTATGCTTTTTATTTTTCGTATCTCTATTACATACAAATACAATCTTCAAATCAAAAAAAAACTAGTATTGATTGTTTTGTTATCTTTATTTTATAGCCCCATTTGAATCTGCGTTTACAGTATCTATTACCACTAAAAATAAATTGATTGCAATTCAGAAAGAACAAAAAAGTTTCCAACTCACATTTGATTTTAGTCTGATATTTTTATAATACATTTAATAAATAAAAAGTATTAAGACTCTTTTTCCATCTCCTTACTCTTTTTCCATCTCCTTATATAATTTAAAATAATTTAAATTTGATTTTCTATTAATTTGATTGATCAATTTCAGAGTGCCTATTCATAATTTAAATAAAACTACTATAGTCAGTCTCTTAAACAAGACATTACCGGATAAAGTGAATTTTAGTAATATCTAGTAATATCTTATTTCAGTTCTATGCCAAATAAGAAATATTGTCGGATTCCAGATAAGCATAAGTTTTCCTATTGAATTGGAATTCAATCAATCAGTTCCACAGTGAATTAGATAATTACTTTAAATATATTAATTATAATAGATAATAAAGTTTCTTTTTATTGAATTCTGTTATTAGCAGATACTGGATCCATATCTGAACCAAGTACTTTATTTTGTGTTGGTGGAACTTTTTTTACTATACTATATGGTTATAAATCATCAAAACGGTAGAATAATTAAAAATTTTTTTGGATCTTAATTCAAATTTAATAAAAATTTATCTTTAGTGAATAACTAGGTAATAACTTTTACCTAGTCATTTGGTCATATCGTTTGATTTGATCAAACGAATTGGAGCTTTTTGAATTATTTAATAATATATGGGAAAAATCAGATCAATTAAGAATTAAAATCTTTTTTTTTCATAATTTTTTTGCTGATTTCTTTTATTCTTGTTCTTTCCGAAATAGAAATAGATAAGAGTTGGTGAATCGGAAACAATTACAATTAAATTAATAAGAAAAAAATTTAAAATTCGCTTTCTTATGGAACATACATATCAATATGCATGGATAATACCTTTCCTTCCACTCCCTGTTACTATGTCAATAGGATTTGGACTTCTACTTGTTCCAACAGCAACAAAAAATATTCGTCGTATGTGGGCTTTTCCTAGTGTTTTACTGCTAAGCATAGCTATGGTTTTTTCGGCCAATCTGTCTATTCAACAAATAAATGGAAGTTTCATTTATCAATATCTATGGTCTTGGACCATCAATAATGATTTTTCTTTGGAGTTCGGATACTTTATTGATCCGCTTACTTCTATAATGTTAATATTAATCACTACTGTTGGAATTATGGTTCTTATTTATAGTGACAATTATATGTCTCATGATCAAGGATATTTGAGATTTTTTGCTTATATGAGTTTTTCCAATGCTTCAATGTTGGGATTAGTTACTAGTTCCAATTTGATACAAATTTACATTTTTTGGGAATTGGTAGGAATGTGTTCGTATTTATTAATAGGTTTTTGGTTCACACGACCAATTGCAGCAAGTGCTTGCCAAAAAGCTTTTGTAACCAATCGTGTAGGGGATTTTGGTTTGTTATTAGGAATCTTAGGTTTTTATTGGATAACAGGAAGTTTCGAATTTCGGGATTTGTTCGAAACATTTAATAAGTTGATTCATAATAATGAGGTTAATTCCTTATTTGCTACTCTGTGTGCCTCCCTATTATTCCTCGGTGCAGTTGCTAAATCCGCACAATTCCCCCTTCACATATGGTTACCTGATGCCATGGAGGGACCTACTCCTATTTCGGCTCTTATACATGCTGCTACTATGGTAGCAGCGGGAATTTTTCTTGTGGCTCGGCTTCTTCCTCTTTTCACAGGCATACCTTACATAATGAATCTCATTTCTTTGATAGGCGTAATAACACTATTATTAGGAGCTACTTTGGCTCTTGCTCAAAGAGATATTAAAAGAAGTTTAGCCTATTCTACAATGTCTCAATTGGGTTATATTATGTTAGCCCTAGGGCTAGGTTCTTTTCGAGCTGCTTTATTTCATTTGATCACTCATGCCTATTCTAAAGCATTATTGTTTTTGGGATCCGGATCTATTATTCATTCAATGGAACCCCTTGTTGGATATTCACCCGATAAAAGTCAGAATATGGTTCTTATGGGCGGTTTAACAAGATATGTTCCAATTACAAGAACTACGTTTTTATTAGGTACACTTTCTCTTTGTGGTATTCCACCTCTTGCTTGTTTTTGGTCCAAAGATGAAATTCTTAATGAGAGTTGGTTGTATTCACCAATTTTCGCAGTAATAGCTTGTTTTACAACAGGACTAACTGCATTTTATATGTTTCGGGTGTATTTACTTACCTTTGAAGGGTATTTACATGTTCATTTTAAAAATTACAGTGGAACTCAAAATAGCTCATTTTATTCAATATCTTTATGGGGAAAAGAAGCACCTAAAGCGGTCAAGATAAATTTACTTTTCTCGACGACAATGAATAATAATGAAAGCGTTTATTTTTTTCCTAAAAATACATATCAATTTAATGGGAATGTAATAAATCGGATGCGATACTTTACTACTCGTTTTTTAAAAAAATATACTTCTATGTATCCCCACGAATCGGACAATACTATGTTATTTCCTTTGCTTATATTGGTAGTATTTACTTTGTTCGTTGGATTCATAGGAATTGCTTTTGGTCAAGGGGAAATAGATTTTGATCTATTATCAAAATGGTTGGCTCCATCGAAAAATCTTTTACATCCAAATTCGGACTATTCCGTAGACTGGTATGAATTTTTGACAAATGCATTTTTTTCAGTAAGTATAGCCTTTTTCGGAATATTTGTAGCATCCATTTTTTATGGGTCTGCTTATTCATCTTTCAAAAATTTGGACTTAATCAATTCATTTGTTAAAATAGGTCCTAAAAGAGTTTTTTTGGACCAAATAGTAAATGTTGTATACAATTGGTCGTATAATCGTGGTTATATAGATTTTTTCTACACAAGGGTCGTAACCCGGAGTATAAGAGGATTGGCTAAACTAACTCATTTTTTTGATAGATGCATAATTGATGGAATTACAAACAGTGTTGGGGTTATAAGTTTCTTTGCGGGTGAAGGAATTAAATATTTAGTAGGGGGTGGACGAATCTCGTCTTATCTCTTTTTGTATTTATCTTTTGTATTAATCTTTTTATTAATTTATTTTTTGTTTTTGAGTTTATAAAAAAAAATTTTATAATTTTTTATTCATTTTTTTTTTTTATTTTATATTCTAATTCTTTTGAATTTGAATATTTGATCTTAAATAAAAAAAAATAAGTATGAATAAAAATCAATATAGTAAGATAAGAGAAAAAATAAATTTATATTTATTAAATTTAGAATTTATATTTATGTTAAATTTATATTAATTTATAATTTCATTTAATAATTAGATTAGATTTATGATTAGATTAGATTTATAATAATAATTAATTTATAATAATTATAATAATTAAAAATAGATAATAATTTAAAAATATATAATAATTAAAGAAAAAAGAATTGCATATTTTATTACATATATTTTATTACATGTATATTCACTTATATAATATTCACTTACTTATATAATTATTTATATAATAATAGGTAAAGGCATTCTGCCTAAATAGTATACACAAGTGATAAATAAGAGAATACTAAAGATTCGAGCCAGAGAATTTCTAAATTCTGAAAGAAGGTACTTATTAGATTGAATGGAATGATTTTGCCGTATCCAGAATAAGACTAATTTAACCCACTTAATAAAAAAAATGTGACCAATTAACCAACCAATAAAACTACTTGTTACAAATAACATCTTGTTGTTGCATCGAAACATATAAATGTTGACTAATCTGGCTAGTGTTGAACTTGGTAAAAAAAAATGGTTGAATAATTGAAAAATAAAATTATTCAGGAATATACATTGAATGTTGAAATTACGTATTGAATTTCTAGTAGTAGATCCATAATCTAAAAAGTTCTTCTTATTGTTCCAGAAGAAATGAAATAAAAGATATGGTAGAACTAGGACAGTTATTGTATGAGGTTTACCCAATGCTAAATGCAGAGGCGCATAATAGATTGATATAAACATCATAAGCTGTCCCATAATAAAACCAGTTGTTGCTGATATCTGCTTTTCGGTTCCTTCTTCCATAACCCAAGCTCGAAGAAGGAAGAGATAAGAGGGCCCTATGGAGAACGTGGTCATAAATCCATAATAGAGTCCAACTATAACAACGGAATTAATTATCTTCATGCATAAGGATAATGGATTACCTAATAGAAAAAATTTCAAAATCATCACAAACCTCCTCCTTTTCTTTTGTATTGCAATTTCTCGATTATTATATGATGATTTTTGAACTTTCATATAGACTCTATATGGAATAGACTCTAAATATATAGAAAGAAAAAGACCATAAATGACATCTCTTATGTCAATGATTCCAAAGAGATATTAAATGAATGGAATTGGAATATAGATATAATATTTTATAAATTATATTATTTTATTATTATTATTTATTATTATTATTTGAATTATTATTTTATAATTTTATAATGATATTTTATAATATAATGTATAATGGCTTTGAGGTTCCCTATGAAATGGGCATGGAACGGAGCCACTACGAAGAAGTTCCGGGAGTTACGAAGGAAGCTTCGGACTCATATTGTTCGTGGGTTGAGAACGGTAGTTGAACTTTATGAGATCGAATCACCCGTTGTTCCTCAGTAGCTCAGTGGTAGAGCGGTTGGCTGTTAACTGACTGGTCGTAGGTTCGAATCCTAC